AATATAACTACGTTTCCTTATCAATGAAAACAAAAAAAAAGAATGCTTTTCTTATGTCTTGAACGTGTAATTATTAGTCTTAAAAAAGATCATGGATGAAATATCCTATTATAATATAACTACGTTTCCTTATCAATGAAAAAAATAAATAAATAAAACAAACATAAAAGAGGTGTTTATTATGATTATGTCAATTTTGAACGGTTTTGGACTTACTAATTTAGTATCTTTTTGCATGAAGATACTCAATTCGGTCGTTGTGGTCGGACTCTATTATGGATTTCTGAGCGCATTCTCCATAGGGCCGTCTTATCTCCTCCTTATCCGAGCTCGGGTTATGAAAGAGGGAAACGAGAAGGAGGCAGCAGCAATAACTGGTTTTATTTTGGGACAGCTCACTATGTTCGTATCTATTTATTATACGCCTCTCCATCTAGCATTGGGTAGACCTCATACAATAACGGTCCTAGTTCTACCGTATTCTTTGTTTCAGTTCTTCTGGACCAATCACAAAGACTTTTTTGATGATGGATCTACTACCAGAAATTCAATACGAAATCTCAGCATTCAATGTGTATTCTTCGAAAATTTTATTTTTCAATTATTGAACCATTTTGTTTTACCAAGCCCAACGTTAGCCAGATTAGTCAACATTTATATGTTTCGATACAACAACAAGATATTATTTCTAACAAGTAGTTTTGTTGGTTGGTTAATTGGTCACATTTTATTAATGAAATTATTCCTGAAAGGGGTTGGATTTGTATTTTTCTGGATACGGCAAAGTAAAAATCGTGCTTTTTTAGCGAATAAGTATAAGTACCTTGTGTCGGAATTGAAAAGTTCTATGTCTCGAAGTCGAATTTTTAGTATGATCTTTTTTATCACCAGTGTCTACTATTTAGGCAGAGTACCGTCGCCTATTTTAACTAAGAAACTGAAAGATATCCCCCAAAAAAAAAAGGGGGGGGAAGAAGCTGATATAGAAGAAGCTGATATAGAAGAAGAAACAACTTTCGGGACTAAACAGGAAGAAGAGGAATTCAAAGAAAAACTTAAAAATAAAAAGAAAGACCCCTTCTGGTTTGAAAAACCTCTTGTGACTCTTCTTTTTGACTATAAACGATGGAATCGTCCATTGCGATATATCAAAAATGATCAATTTGAAACAGCTGTAAGAGATGAAATGTCACAATATTATTTTTCTACGTGTGTAAGTGATGGAAAACTAAGAATATCTTTTACATATCCACCGAGTTTATTAACCTTTTTTGAAATGATACGCAAAAAGTTGTTTTTGTGCACGACAGGAAAAGTATCCGAAGAAGAGCTATATAATCATTGGGTCCATACCAATGAGCAAAAACGAAACAATCTAAGCAACGAATTTGCCAATCGAATCGAAGCACTAGATAAAGCACTAGATAAAGAGTCTTTTGATCCAGATATACTCGAAAAAAGGACTAGATTATACTTATACAATGATAAAACTGAACAAAAATGCTTACCTAAATTGTATGATCCTTTTTTGAACGGACCCCATCGCGGGACAATAAAAAATGTGGATTCACACTCAGGCACGAACAGTCTTTTAATCACCTCAATGGAAGATTCTAAAAAAAACATTTGTGAAAATAAACTTTTTGTTTTCCTTACTCAAGATTTTGATGAATTTGCAGAGCAGCTATATGAAGATGAAGGAGAACTAGGAGAGGAATTCCTTGAAGAAGAAGAAGAAACAAAAGTTGAAGAAGAAGAAGAAGAAGAAGCAAAAGTTGATAATGAAATTCCTAATGATCAAACAAATGAAATTGAAAAAAAGGTTCCTCGATGGTCATACAAATTGCTTGACGAGTTCGAAGTGGAAGAACGACTGAAGATAGAAAAAGAAGAAAAAGAAAAAGAAAAAAAAGAAAAAAAAGAAAAAGAAGGAGAAGAAAAAGAAGGAGAAGAAAAAGAAGGAGAAGAAAAAGCAAAACCGGAGGCCAGTATTCGTTCCCGCAAATCAAAATACGTACTAGTTTATACTGAGACCGTGGACGAGAAGGATAAGACGACTCCTTCCACCGAGAACGAGTACGAGAAGGATAAGACGACTCCTTCCACCGGTACTACTACCGAGACAACTACCAATACTACTATTGGGAATACTAGTAATACTACAGAGAATACAAGTAATACTACTATTGGGAATACTAGTAATACTACAGAGAATACTAGTAATCAGGATAACGATGAAGAGAAGAAGGATGAGCCAGAGGAACTATATTTGACACGTTATGCACTACAATCGGATTATAACCGAGATCTAATCATGGGATCCACGCGCGCTCAACGAAGTAAAACCGCTATTTTGGGTTTGTTTCAACCAAGAGTGCGTTCCCCACTTTTTTTGGACAGAGGAGACGTAACTTTTTTTTCTTATTTTGGTATTTCCAAACTACTTAATTTTTTTTTCAGAAATTGGATAAGAATAAAAAAAGTCAGGGAATCAAAAATTGAAAATTCTAAAACGCAAGAAACAAAAGAAAAAAGAAAACAAGCTGAAAAAAGAGCGGAGGATGAGCGGGTAAGAATATCGGAAATGTGGGATAATACTGATTATGCTCAACCACTGCGAGGTTCTTTGTTACTAACCCAATCAATTCTTAGAAAATATATCGTATTACCCTCATTAATAATAATTAAAAATGTTGGCCGTATGTTATTATTTCAAATTCCCGAATGGCGCAAGGATTGGAAAGCGTGGCATAACGAAATGCATGTTAAATGCACTTATAATGGTGTTCAATTGTCAGAAAATGAATTTCCGAAAGATTGGTTAACAGATGGTATTCAGATAAAGATTTTATTTCCTTTCTGCCTGGAACCTTGGCATGGAGCTAAAGTAGAGTTGGATCATAGAGATCCAATGAAAAAGAAGAGAAAAAGAGATGATTTTTGTTTTTTAACAATTTGGGGACTGGAAGCTGAACGTCCTTTTGGTTCTCCCCGAAAACGACCTTCCTTTTTTAAACCTGTTTTGAAAGAAATAAAAAAAAAACTCTTAGTTGTAAAAGAAAAAACACAAAGGATTCTTTATTTAAAAATAGAAATATTTTTAAATAAAGAATCTCCAAAACTAAGTCCAATTCCTTTATTGGAAATAAAAGAAGCGAGTATAAATACAAATCAAGAAAATGGTATAATAAGTAATCAGATTTTTAATGAATCGTCTATTAAATCCGTGGATTGGATAAATTATTCACCGACTGTAAAAAAAATAAAGGATGTGTCCGATAGGACAAATATAATTAGAAATCAAATCGAAAAAATCAAAAAAGACAAGAACAAAATATTAGAAATTCCTGATATAAACATCAGTCCTAATGAAACGAGTTGTGATGATAAGAGATTAGAATCACCGAAAGAGATTTGGCATATATTAAAAATATTAAAAAGAAGAAGTACCCGATTAAAACGTAAATGTTATTATTTTTTACAAATTTTTATTGAAAGGCTTTACATAGAGATTATTTTATCTATTCAAAAAAAAATTCAAGAAAAAATAAAAATTATAAAAATCGTTGTAAAACTCTTTCTTAAATTACTTGAATTAAAAAACAAAATTTTTGAGAAATCTAATTTCACCGAAAAAATAAATCAAGAAAGAATTGATGAAACAAATCAAAATACAATTCGTTTTATTTCGACTATAAAAAAATTATTTAGTAATACTAATATTAGTAAAAAAAATTCACCTATTTTTTCTGAACCAGCTTCCTTGTCACAGGCATATGTTTTTTACAAATTATTCCAAACCTCAGGTTTTAACACAAATCACTTGAGATCTGTACTTCAATATCAGGGAACACTTATTTTTCTTAAGGATAGAATAAAGAATTCCTTTAAAAGACAATGGAAAAACACGTTAAAACATTATCCCTATCAATACATTATATCTCAGACTAGCTGGTCTCGATTATTAGCGAAAAAATGGCAAAAAAAAATTCATCAAAGTTGTATAGGTCAAACTAAAAAATCACCAAATTTTGATTTAGATGAAAAAGACCAATTAATTCATTACGAGAAACACAAAAATTTTGCAGTGGATTCAATACTGAATCAAAAAAAGAAATTGAAAAACTACAAATATGATCGTTTAGCCCATAACTGGCTTCATTATAAAGATAAGAAGGACTCATATTTTTTTAGATCAAGAAACGAAGACGAAGAGTTTCTCGATAATTACAACACGTCTAATCCTAAAAATGTTTATATGCCGGTAGATATATCTCTTAATAATTATATAATAGAAAATTCTGATACGAATCGAAATTTGGATAGAAAATATTTTGATTGGAAATTTTTTGATTTTTCTTTTAAAACAAAAATCAATATTAAGCGCTGGACAAATATGGAAAGTGAGGTCACTGTTTATAAAAAAAATAAAAAAACTCTGGCTAATTATTATCAAATAATTGAGCAAAGTAATAAGAAGGATTATTTTTCTAGCTTGATTCGTAAAAAAATCAACCTAGCCAATCCAACAATAACTTCCTTTAACTGGATGAAAATGAATGAAGAAATACAATATAAGCCTATATCTGATATGGACGATTGGTTTTTCCCAGAATTAGTGTCACTTTATGATGCATATAGGATGCAACCTTGGATCATCCCAATAAATTCCCTTACTTTAATTTTAAATGGAAATGATAACCTTGGTTCACAAAACAATCTCGAAGAAGAACAAAAAAATGACTTTCAGCAGATATTCTCTAATCAAAACAAATTAGAAACTAAAAAAAAGAAGCCAGTACAAGGAAATATTCAATCAGAGACACAAAAAAAGGGGAATCAGGGATCGGATTCATCAAACCAAGAAAAAAAAGATAAAGAAGAAAAGAAAAAAGATAATGCGGGAGGATCAGACAGTCAAAAACCCAAAACAAAAACCAAAAAGAAAAAGCCATCTATGCTCGCTGTAATAGTGGAATTAGATTTTTTCCTGAAAAGGTTTTATGGTTTTCAATTAAAATGGGATGATCTTGTGACTGAAAAAATGATCAATAATATCAGAGTATTTTGTCTACTGCTTAGATTGGAAAACCCAAAGAAAATTGCCATAGCCTCTATTAGAAGAGGCGAACTGAGTATGGATGTAGTGCCAAATGCGAAAACTTTAACTGTTGCAAAATTACTAAAAAACGGAACATTGCTTGTTGAACCAAATCGGATATCTATAAATTGGGATGAGAAATTTATTATGTATCAAATCCTAGCTATTTCACTGATACATAAAAATAAGTACCAAACTAATCGAGGATACCAAGAAAAAAGCAATGTTGATAAGATAAAAAGAAATTGGGAAAAAAGAAATAAGAAAAAACAAAATGTTACTAGGTGGGGTCTTGATAAATCCATTGCACGACATCAAAGGTTTTTTAGAAATAAAGACAAAAATCATTATGATTGGCTTGTTCTTGAAAATATTTTATCTCCTAAACGTCGTAGAGAATTGAGAATTCGAATTTGTTTAAATTCGAAGAATGTAAATGTTGGGGATAGAAATACAGTATTTTGCGATGGTAACAATGAAAGTAACTGTGTCCCATTTTTTAATAAAGGACGGCATCTTGATAAAGATACAAAAAATTTGATGAAGTTCAAATTGTTTCTTTGGCCAAATTATCGATTAGAAGATTTAGCTTGCATGAATCGCTATTGGTTTGATACCTATAATGGTAGTCGTTTCAGTATGTTAAGAATACACATGTATCCGCGTAGTTGATGATACACTTCTTATGGATCATGTACCATAATGTAACACTTGTTACATTATGGTACATGATACTGATTCAATGATTTTATCAGATCAGAAATGAATTGGGGGGAATCCTCTCATCTTAGATCCAAATTTTGGGGTGCAAAATTGAACATCTATCCTCTTTTTGTATTTATATTCGAAAATTTAAAAATTGGATTTATTAATTTAATAAAAAAAAGGAAGTATATGAATAAATCCAGATTAATTTATATTTATTGTGTATAACAAATTAAAATGAATTATTATTACAGATCGCTAAAATCCATATTTGTAAAAAAAAAAATAAATAAAAAACACAGGGAGGGGCAAAGAATTATGGTAAAAAATTCATTCATCTCGGTTATTTCGCAAGAAGAAAAAGAGGAAAATAGGGGGTCTGTTGAATTTCAAATATTCAGTTTTACCAACAGGCTACGCAGACTTACTTCACATTTAGAATTGCACAGAAAAGATTATTTATCCCAGAGAGGTCTCCAGAAAATTCTGGGAAAACGTCAACGGCTACTGGCCTATTTGTCAAAGAAAAATAGAGTACGTTATAAAGAATTAATAAATCTATTGGATATTCGCGAGCCAAAAACTCGTTAAGTTAATTTTAAATTCGTTTTAAATTATTTGATTTATTATATTTATATTAGATTATTTTATTCATTTTGATGAACTTCGTTTTCAGCAATTAATGGAATAATGAATCGGAGAAAAATATATGACTGTACCAACTACAAGACAAGATCTCATGATAGTCAATATGGGTCCTCACCACCCATCAATGCATGGTGTTCTTCGACTCATTGTTACTCTTGATGGCGAAGATGTTATTGACTGTGAACCCGTATTGGGTTATTTACACAGAGGAATGGAAAAAATTGCAGAAAATCGAACCATTATACAATATCTGCCTTATGTAACACGTTGGGATTATTTAGCTACTATGTTTACAGAGGCAATAACGGTAAATGCACCGGAACAGTTGGGAAATATTCAAGTACCTAAAAGAGCCAGCTATATTAGAGTCATTATGCTGGAATTGAGCCGTATAGCTTCTCATTTGTTATGGCTTGGCCCTTTTATGGCGGATATCGGTGCGCAGACCCCTTTCTTCTATATTTTTCGAGAGAGAGAGTTGATATATGATCTATTCGAAGCTGCCACCGGTATGCGAATGATGCACAATTTTTTCCGTATCGGGGGAGTAGCTGCCGATCTACCTCATGGCTGGATCGATAAATGTTTGGATTTCTGTGATTATTTTCTAACAGGGATTATTGAATATCAAAATCTTATTACGCAGAATCCTATATTTTTGGAACGAGTTGAAGGAGTGGGCTTTATTAGTGGAGAGGAAGCAATAAATTGGGGCTTATCCGGACCCATGCTACGAGCTTCCGGAATTCCATGGGATCTTCGTAAAGTTGATCATTATGAGTGTTATGACGAATTTGATTGGGAAGTACAATGGCAAAAAGAAGGAGATTCATTAGCTCGTTATTTAGTCCGAATTAGTGAAATGACGGAATCTATAAAAATTATTCAACAAGCTCTGGAACGAATTCCGGGGGGGCCTTATGAGAATTTAGAGGTACGGCGTTTTGATAGAGCAAGGGATTACGAATGGAATGATTTTGATTATCGATTCATTAGTAAAAAACCTTCGCCCACTTTTGAATTGTCGAAACAAGAACTTTATGTGAGAGTAGAAGCCCCGAAGGGAGAATTGGGAATTTTTCTGATAGGAGATCAGAGTGTTTTTCCTTGGAGATGGAAAATTCGTCCGCCAGGGTTTATCAATTTGCAAATTCTTCCTCAGCTAGTTAAAAGAATGAAATTGGCTGATATTATGACAATACTAGGTAGTATAGATATCATTATGGGAGAAGTTGATCGTTGAAATGATAATTGATACGACAAAAGTACAACAAGCTATCAATTCTTTTTCCAGATCGGAATCCTTAAAAGAGGTTTATGGACTCATAGGGCTGCTTGTTCCTATTTTTACTCCTTTATCGGGAATCCTAATAGGGGTACTAGTTATTGTGTGGTTAGAAAGACAAATATCTGCGGGGATACAACAACGTATTGGACCCGAATACACAGGGCCTTGGGGAATTCTTCAAGCTCTAGCAGATGGGACTAAACTACTTTTCAAGGAGGATCTTCTTCCCTCTAGAGGGGATATTCGTTTATTCAGTATCGGACCTTCTATAGCGGTTATATCCATTTTACTAAGTTATTCAGTAATTCCTTTTGGCTATCACCTTGTTCTAGCCGATCTCAGTATCGGTGTTTTTTTATGGATTGCAATTTCAAGTATTGCCCCTATTGGACTTCTTATGTCAGGATATGGATCGAATAATAAATATTCCTTTTTAGGTGGTCTCCGAGCTGCTGCTCAATCGATTAGTTATGAAATACCATTAACTCCATGTGTTTTATCAATTTCTCTACGTGCGATTCGTTAGAACATTCGCTCTTTTTTACTTTAACCTATTTTTTTTTCATTCTAGGAAAAAGATTGAACCTATTGAATAAATATATTCATTTTGTATTCATCATTCAGAGCGATGAACTAAACCAGATAGTAATATGAGTGAAACAAAACAGCTTATAAATTGGCAGTAAAAATTGGAGTCTCATTCCCTAGGTACAAGAGTTTTTAAAAAGTAAATATAAGCAGCAGAATCCCCAGAATTGGTGAATTATTCACCGTAGTTTGAAGCGGGTATAAACGATTAACCTGTATGGAGTCTTTTTTTTTTTTTTTACTATTGTTTGTAGTACCATACCGGGGGTCGAGAAAAAATTAGTGGACGGTTAGGAATACCAAGGTACACAAAGGATTTGTAATGGAGATAATGTAAGTTATCCTTAAAGGGTATTTCCGCAAAAAAGGAATCCTAAGGGGGCTTAAAGTTAGTAGAAACAATCGAGCAGTACTTCCCCACGATCCCGATCCAGAGTATGCTCCTATCCACTGATTAAAGAAAGTACTATCAGGAACGAAGTAATCCTTTATTTTCTTTAGATTTCTTTGAGAAAGAAGAATTAAGAACGAAAGAAATGGAGTGCATTTCCAATGAAAAAAAATTTCTTTATTTATCCGTATTAATACAGATAGAATTCTTATCATGATACAAGAACTAATAGAATGTCGAATTTTTTTCGTAATTAAAAGATATAAGTTGAATTTTTTATGAGTATTTTATTTAAGGATTGAGTTATTACTGAACAAAGACCCATTTTAATTCTAAAGGATAAGATCAATTCAGAAGCGCTTTTTTGTTATTTATATATTTATAGCAGACAGAATTGCATTGGTCTAATTTTGGACTCTCCGATGTATCTTTACCCGATCTACTCTACAAACAAAACATATCGAAAAAATTCAGTCCTTATATTTATTTGTGGCCATGGGGGAGCCGTATGAAGCCAAAGTCTCATGTACGGTTTTGCAATAGCGATGAGACCAGTGATGTTATCATCGACTATGATTATCTAACAGTTCAAGTACAGTTGATATAGTCGAGGCGCAGTCAAAATATGGTTTTTGGGGGTGGAATCTATGGCGTCAACCTATAGGGTTTATGGTTTTTCTAATTTCTTCCCTAGCAGAATGTGAGAGATTACCTTTTGATTTACCAGAAGCAGAAGAAGAATTAGTTGCGGGTTATCAAACCGAATATTCCGGTATAAAATTTGGTTTATTTTACGTTACTTCCTATCTAAACCTACTAGTTTCTTCATTATTTGTAACAGTTCTTTACTTGGGCGGTTGGAATCTCTCTATTCCGTACATATTTATGCCAGATCTTTGGGGAATTAATGAAGTGCGCGGAGTCTTTGAAACGACAATAGGTCTCTTTATTACATTAGCTAAAGCTTTTTTGTTCTTATTCATTCCTATCACAACAAGGTGGACTTTACCTAGGATGAGAATGGACCAACTATTGAATCTTGGGTGGAAATTTCTTTTACCTGTTTCTTTAGGTAATCTATTATTGACAACTTCTTCTCAACTGCTTTCACTGTGAAGACATAGGATATTTTCAATTCAAAACTTTTCTAAACCAAGAGAAAGAAACATTAAATTATTTATAGATATTCACGATATGTTCCCTATGGTAACCGGGTTCTTAAATTATGGTCAACAAACAGTCCGAGCAGCAAGGTATATTGGTCAAAGTTTTATGATTACCTTATCCCACGCAAATCGTTTACCTATAACTATTCAATATCCTTATGAAAAATTGATCACATCGGAACGTTTCCGCGGTCGAATACATTTTGAATTTGATAAATGTATTGCTTGTGAAGTATGTGTTCGTGTATGCCCTATCGATCTACCCGTTGTTGATTGGAAATTGGAAACTGATATTCGAAAGAAACGATTGCTCAATTACAGTATTGATTTCGGAATCTGTATATTTTGTGGTAACTGCGTCGAGTATTGTCCAACAAACTGTTTATCAATGACTGAAGAATATGAACTTTCTACTTATAATCGTCACGAATTGAATTATAATCAAATTGCTTTGGGTCGGTTACCTATGTCAATAATTGGAGATTACACAATCCAAACAATTATGAATTCAACTCCAATAAAAAACCACGGGTAAAACTCTCGATTCAATAACAATTACCACTTCTTAAAATTCTGTTTTGCTCTAAAGGAACGAAACTTCTTTCATTTTGCTTAGTCAATAACTCAGAATGCTAACCAAAGATTAGTGAGACTCATGACGTGCTTTGTATTGAAAAGAAAATATATTAATATATCTGTTCTGTGATGATTTCAAAATCGGAAAAAATATTATATATTTGTATTTTTTTTTATATAAAAAAAATATAGAATATATAAAATCGAGAAATTCAATTCAGAACGGCCCTTTTTCGTATAGAGAAACGGGATGCAATTAAAATTAATAAGTATATCTACAGCAACCAACACCCCTTTAGTATCGTATTTAATTCAATTTCTATTAGGAACGTAAAAAAAAAAATAGGGTAATGTCTTTTTTCCTGGTCTGGTCAATAAGGTCATGAAACATTTCGAATTTAATTCTCTCCTATTTTACATATAATGGATTTACCTGCGCCAATACATGATTTTCTTTTAGTATTTTTAGGGTTGGGTCTTATAGTCGGCGGTTTAGGAGTAGTATTATTTACCAATCCAATTTATTCTGCCTTTTCATTGGGATTGGTTCTTGCGTGTATATCCTTATTTCATATTCTATCGAACTCCCATTTTGTAGCTGCTGCACAACTTCTTATTTATGTGGGTGCCATAAATGTCTTAATTGTATTTGCTGTTATGTTCATGAATGGCTCAGAATATTATAACGATTTCCATCTTTGGACCGTTGGAGATGGGATCACTTCACTGGTTTGTACAAGTATTTTAGTTTCACTAATTACTACTATCTCAGATACGTCATGGTACGGTATTATTTGGACCACAAGATCAAACCAAATTATAGAGCAAGATTTGATAAATAATGGTCAACAAATTGGAATTCATTTATCAACAGATTTCTTTCTTCCATTTGAACTTATTTCTATAATTCTTTTAGTTGCCTTGATCGGTGCAATTGCTATGGCTCGTCAGTAAAGTAATAAATACGAAAAAAGGACTTCAGTTGTTCTGTCTTATCTCCTCTATTTTCCTTCAATTCCATTTGAATTTTCAGATTCTTCATGTATTAAAAGGTCAATGTTTTAGTTCGATCTATTACCAATACTTTTCTTTATTATGGACTTGTTATATTCTAGTCAATCGAATCGATTGAATTATTGTTCATATTGAAATGAATCGAGATTGAATTGATGAGGAGTAGTTCAATGATGCTCGAACATGTACTTGTTTTAAGTGCCTATTTATTATCCATCGGCATCTATGGATTGATTACAAGTCGAAATATGGTAAGAGCACTTATGTGTCTTGAGCTTATACTGAATGCGGTTAATATGAATTTCGTAACATTTTCTGATTTATTTGATAGTCGCCAATTAAAAGGAGACATTTTCTCGATTTTTGTTATAGCTATTGCAGCCGCTGAAGCAGCTATTGGCTTAGCTATTGTTTCATCAATTCATCGTAACATAAAATCAACTCGTATCAATCAATCGAATTTGCTAAATAAATAGTAATGAGCAATAAATAGTGGTAATCGTGGTAATCATAGGTATTTACATATAAATAAAAAATAAGGAATATTCACTAATTCAAATTAACATGTGCGGTATAAACCAGAAACCTATGACCGTTTTTGCTAAAACGTAAGAAATCAAAGTATCTTGGCCTTCTCTCATGAGCAGATCCAGAAGTAGATTGATTACAAACAAGTTCTGGTAAATCTAAATCATTGATTCGTCTGGTGTCTAAATCTATGACTCATTTACTAATTTACTAGATCGAAAATTTATGACGTTCAAAAATTTTATAGATCCAATGTCACATTCAGTAAAGATTTATGATACATGTATAGGGTGTACTCAATGTGTACGAGCCTGCCCCACAGATGTATTAGAAATGATACCCTGGGACGGATGTAAAGCTAAGCAAATTGCTTCGGCCCCAAGAACAGAGGACTGTGTAGGTTGTAAAAGGTGTGAATCCGCCTGTCCAACAGATTTCTTGAGTGTACGGGTTTATTTATGGCATGAGACAACCCGCAGTATGGGGCTAGCTTATTGACTTATTGATACGTTGCAAAAAACTCCACTTACACCCATTTGATTTCTCTTTACCGACAAAACCCCGTACTCTCAAAAACGATATATAATGATTTTAGAGGTACGGGGTTTTCTGGCCAAAGCGTATCTTGTCTTTACCACGAATTCTTTTCCTTGGTTAACAATAATTGTTATTTTTCCGATATTGGCGGGTTCCTCAATTTTATTTTTGCCCCATAGGGGCAATAAGGTAATCAGGTGGTATACTATTTCTATTTGTTTATTAGAACTCCTTTTAACCACCTATGCATTCTCTTATCATTTTAAATTGGACGATCCATTAATCCAATTGGAACAGGATTTCAAATGGATTAATTTTTTTGATTTTCACTGGAGACTCGGAATCGATGGACTTTCCATAGGACCTATTTTACTGACAGGATTCATTACTACTTTAGCTACTTTAGCGGCTTGGCCAGTTACTCGGGATTCGCGATTGTTCCATTTCCTGATGTTAGCAATGTACAGTGGTCAAATAGGATCATTTTCTTCTCGAGATCTTTTACTTTTTTTCATCATGTGGGAGTTAGAATTAATTCCTGTCTACCTACTTCTAGCCATGTGGGGAGGGAAGAAACGTTTGTACTCAGCTACAAAGTTTATTTTGTACACGGCAGGAGGCTCTATTTTTCTCTTAATGGGAGTTCCAGGTATGGGTTTATATGGTTCCAATGAACCAACATTAAATTTTGAAACCTCAGCCAATCAATCCTATCCTATAGCATTAGAAATCATATTCTATTTTGGATTTTTTATTGCTTATGCTGTCAAACTGCCGATCATACCCCTACATACATGGTTACCGAATACCCATGGAGAAGCACATTACAGTACCTGTATGCTTTTAGCCGGAATCTTATTAAAAATGGGAGCGTATGGATTGGTTCGGATCAATATGGAATTATTACCCCACGCGCATTCTCTATTTTCTCCCTGGTTGATCATAATGAGCATTTTTCAAATAATCTATGCAGCTTCAACATCTCCCGGTCAACGTAATTTAAAAAAAAGAATTGCCTATTCTTCCGTATCTCATATGGGTTTCACAATTATAGGAATTAGTTCCATAACGGATACGGGACTCAACGGGGCCATTTTGCAAATGATTTCTCATGGATTTATCGGTGCTGCACTTTTTTTCTTAGCAGGAACAAGTTATGATAGAATACGTCTTGTTTATCTCGACGAAATGGGGGGAATAGCTATCCCGATGCCAAAAATTTTTACACTGTTCAGTAGTTTCTCAATGGCTTCTCTTGCATTGCCGGGAATGAGCGGTTTTGTTGCGGAATTGATAGTATTTTTTAGTATAATAACTAGTCAAAAATTCTTTTTAATGCCAAAAATAGTAATTACGTTTGTAACGGCAATTGGAATGATATTAACTCCTATTTATTTATTATCGATGTTACGCCAGATTTTCTATGGATATAAGCAATTTAATGTACCAATATCAAATTTATTAGATTCTGGACCACGAGAATTATTTGTTTCGATCTGTATCCTTCTACCCGTAATAGGTATTGGTATTTATCCGGATTTTGTTTTTGCACTATCAGTTGACAAGGTAGAAGCTATTTTATCTAATTATTTTTATAGATAGTTTTCATCAATAATACATACAATAAAATAAAAAATGCAAAATAAATTTAATAAAAACACACACACACACACAATAAGATAATAAGCACAATAAGATAATAAGAAAATTCTAATAAAATTTTTTATTTTAATTAGATAATTAGGAGTTTTTGAGAACCATAAACATAAAATAGTTATTCACAAGGTTCTCAAAAACTCCTACGAACTCTCGTTATAAACGAGATTCCTATGTTATGTATTGTATTCGTAAGGTCTTTTCTTCAATTAGAGGTTAGTGTGAATGAACCATAACTATGTAACCCTATTCCTAATAGATTTACCCCAAAATAGCATATCCAAATTATAAGAAATCCCATAGAAGCTACAATTGCAGAATTTACGCCTTGCAAATTTTGATTTGTTCGAGTATGTAAATAAATTGCGAATATAGTCCAAGTAATAAATGCCCAAGTTTCCTTGGGATCCCAATTCCAATATGATCCCCATGCCTCATTAGCCCATACTGCTCCTGAAAGAATACCGATGGTTAAAAAGATAAACCCTAGGCTAATGACACGACAACTCCAACAATCCAATTGTTGAATCAATTGATACCTATGATAATTTCTAAATGAAATAAAAAAAGTGTTTCGTAAAACATTGTTTATTTCATTCACATATTGAATCACGCCAAAGGAAAATGGACCAATTAAGATATTTTTGTTTTTACCAAATATTTTTACATTTTTTCGAAATGTAATTACTATAAGAGCTATTGAGAATAATGAGCCACATAGAAGGGCTGCGTAGCTCAATACCATCATACTTACGTGCATCATTAACCACTGTGATTGGAGAGCGGGTACTAATTTTGTGGATTGATGCATTTCAGTTAAAAGACCTGAAGTAGCAAAGCCTTGGGTAAAAATAGCACTTGGTGCGGTTATTGCACTTAAATGATTTTTTTGGTTCGTAAAATAGGGAACCATATGAATAATGGAAAAACTCCATGAAAGGAACATTAATGATTCAAATAAATTACTTAAAGGGAAATGCCCAGAATAAACCCAACGAATAGCTAAAATTCCTGTTATACAGAAAAGGGTAACTATCAGTCCTTTTTCTGACGAATTAAACAATCCTACCATTTCATGGACTAATAAGGTCACCAAATAAATTGTAATTAAAATAGAAATAATCGAAAAAGAGATGTGAGTTAATATATGTTCTAAAGTCAAAAATATCATAAAAAGAAATCCTAACCAAAAAAAGGTCTTTCAACGATAGAATGTAAATTTGGAATTGAATTCATTATAGGATTTATTCTATTTCTTTTCGAAGATGCCGCCACTCGGACTCGAACCGAGATGCTCTAGCACTGCTTCCTAAGAGCAGCGTGTCTACCGATTTCACCATAGCGGCGTGATCAAAATTATAATAGCTCATCCACATTCAATCGTCGAGATTGAAAGAGCCAATTCAATGCAATATTCTTGAAAAAAGTAAAAAAGAATTTAGATTTGAACGTTGAAGAATCTTTAGTTATGGAATGGTGATAGTTTTGTTTTAACAATGTCATGGTTTTTCGTGCAGTTTAAGTTAAGCTCTTCTGGAATGTAACAATTGGAACTAGAAAGGTCTGTTCTCAATCCAAGTGGAGAACTCAAAAAATTTTTTTTTTGAAAATCGATGGGGAAGATTATAATCCCCATCCTGCAAAAACCTACATAGAGATAAAACCCCCGTATCTTGGACTTAAAAATTTTTTTATAGTAACTTTCTACTAGACAGAAAAATTTTGATTCTACATATCACAAAATCAAATAAAATTTTCTATTGATCAGTTCAAAATAAGAATATTAGTTAATGAGTTAGTTAATGAGTAAGATTCCTCTTACTAAATTGTTAAATTCAATTAGCCAATTCATCGACTCATATCAATTTAGATTATTCTAAAACTTTATTACTTGTTTGTCGCGCAAAAAAAACTTTTTGACTTCCCGGTAGAAATAGATTTTGCTAATGAAAATGCTTTTACCGCCGCCCAATACGCTTTTTTTTTCCAAATGTTTTTACGAATACGCTTTTTTGACAGAGAAGTACGTTTCTTTGGAACTGCCATTCAAAAATGAAGAGGTTACTCTTTATTATAGTTAAATGTGAAAGACATCTATTGTTCAAAATTCGAAATATAAATTATATTATGGTTCTTTATTCGGATCTGTTTCAGCGGGTTCTACTGCTATAAAAATGGAATTGCTTTTTTTAATAATAAAAGAATCAAAAAGGTTTTAATTTAAAATCTCCGGATATTCTCGTCGTGTTACATTTAATTTTAAAAAATGAATCGAAAAGTTTCAGAACCCTTACCTACTTTTTACAAAATCTATTGTAATTTAAAATTGATTTCTAGTAATTCTAATTGATTAAGAAAGTATACCTAAAAAAAATTCTAAAATTAGAATGAGTTAGTAGTTAATTGGTTAAGAGATACCTGACTTGAAAATAAAGAACATTTTTCGTACTTTCTTATTTCAGTTATATTAGAACTGAGGTCAAGGATAACAAAATGACAGATCTCCTAGAGTTCCCATAAACAAAATTTATTTGATTGGTTGGAAGGAGCGTAAGCAACTCAATGAGTTCCACAACGAATTAGTTAATGATTCCGGATAATTTTATTAAAATAATAACGTTTTTTCTGTTTATCTGGTTAAGTTCTTGGCGGATATTATGATTCATACTAGAATCAAATACTTTAATTTTCCTTTTTGATATAATTATTTTTCCCTATTCTATAGATATTTTTAGAGATATAAATTTTCGTAATCATAATAATGGAATGGTTTATAATCTTATATTTTCTATTTTTCTAAATATCTTAGTTAATCACTAACTAGTAATTTTTTCCAATGACTTTATCTTATCATTTGACCAATAGTAACTTCTTGATTTGAATAGTTGAAATATTTCTTTTTTGAAAGAATAAAAAATCATAATGATTACAATTTAAAATTATATTTGAACTCTTTGATATCTTGATTTTTTTTATTACTTTCTCTTTCCGAAAGAGATAAAAACTGGTGAATTGGAAACAATAAAAAAAAAAAAAAAAAAAAAAAAATTTCTTATGGCATATACATCTCAATATGCATGGATCATACCTTGGGTTCCACTTCCAGTTCCTATAGCAATAGGAATCGGACTTCTCGTTGTCCCTACAGCAGCAAAAAGTCTTCGTCGTATATGGGCCTTTCCTAGTATTTTATTACTAAGTATCATTATGATTTTTTCAGCCGATCTGTCTATTCAACAAATGAATGGCAGTTTTATATATCAATACGTATGGTCCTGGACTATCCATAATGATTTTTCTTTAGAATTTGGTTACTTGATCGATCCACTTACGTCCATTATGTTAATATTAATTACTACTGTTGGAATAATGGTTCTTATTTATAGTGACAATTATATGTCTCATGATCAAGGCTATTTGAGATTTTTTGCTTATATGAGTTTTTCCAATGCTTCCATGTTGGGATTAGTTACTAGTTCCAATTTGATACAAATTTATATTTTTTGGGAATTGGTTGGAATGTGTTCCTATTTATTAATAGGGTTTTGGTTCACACGACCAATTGCGGCAAATGCTTGCCAAAAAGCCTTTGTAACTAATCGTGTAGGGGATTTTGGTTTATTATTAGGAATCCTAGGTTTTTATTTTATAACGGGTAGTTTCGAATTTCGGGATTTGTTCGAAATAACCAATAACTTGATTGCTAATGATGGAGTCAATTCCGAATTTCTGACTTTGTGTGCCTCCCTATTATTCGTTGGTGCAGTTGCGAAATCGGCACAATTCCCCCTTCATGTATGGTTACCCGATGCTATGGAAGGGCCTACTCCTATTTCAGCTCTTATCCACGCTGCTACTATGGTAGCAGCGGGAATTTTTCTTGTAGCTCGATTTCTTCCTCTTTTTACCACTCTACCTTACGTAATGAATTTGATTTCTTTGGTAGGTATAATAACAATACTATTCGGAGCCACTTTGGCTCTTGCTCAAAAAGATATTAAGAAAAGTTTAGCCTATTCTACAATGTCTCAATTGGGTTATACTATGTTAGCTTTAGGTATGGGATCTTATCGAGCTGCTTTATTTCATTTAATTACGCATGCCTATTCGAAAGCATTATTATTTTTAGGATCCGGATCGATTATTCACTCAATGGAAACCATTATTGGATATTCGCCAGATAAAAGTCAGAATATGGCTCTTATGGGAGGCTTAACAAAATATGTGCCAATTACAAAAACTACCTTTTTATTAGGTACACTTTCCATTTGCGGTATTCCACCTCTTGCTTGTTTTTGGTCCAAAGACATTATTCTTAGTGATAGTTGGTTGTATTCACCCATTTTCGCGATAATAGCTTGTTTCACAGCAGGATTAACTGCATTTTATATGTTTCGAATATATTTACTTACTTTTGAAGGGCATTTAAATGTCCATTTGCAAAATTTCAGTGGCAAACAAAATAGTTTGGGCTATTCAATCTCTATATGGGGCAAAGAAGGGTCGAAAGCGATAAAACAAAATTTTGTTTTATCATCAATCAATAATAAGGAAAGTGCTTTGCTTTTTTCAAAAAAAACGTATGCAATTGATGGTAATGTAAGAAATAAAATGCGATCCCTTATTACTATTACACATTTTTCCAATAAAAAGCTTTCCCAGTACCCCTATGAATCAGATAATACTATGCTATTGCCACTTCTTGTATTGGTATTATTTACTTTATTCATCGGATTTATAGGAATTCCTTTTGCTCCTGATCAAGGGGGCATATATTTTGATGTATTATCCAAATGGTTAACTCCGTCGATAAATCTTTTACATTCAAACTCGAGTAATTCTGTGGATTGGTATGATTTTTTTACAAATATGATTTTTTCGGTAACTATCGCGTCTTTCGGAATATTTATAGCGTCTCTCTTATATAAGCCTGTTTTTTCAACTTTTCAAAATTTAGACTTAATTAATTCATTTCTAAAAATAGGTCCTAAGAGAAGTTTCTGGGAACAAATAATAAATGTGATATATAATTGGTCATATAATCGTGGTTACATTGACAGTTTTTATTCAAAAACCTTAACTAGGGGTATAAGAGGGTTAGCTGAACTAATTTCCTTTTGTGATCGACAAGTAATTGATGGAATTACTAATGGAGTTGGTGTTACAAGTTTCTTTGTAGGAGAGGGGATAAAATATATAGGGCACGGACGAATTTCTTTTTATCTCTTCTTGTATTTATTTTATGTATCAATTTTTTTTTATTTACTATATATAATATATAGTAAATTATAGTAACTAAAAATATAGTAACTAAAAAAAATTGAAGTTTTCATTCTGTACATGCCAAATCATGAATTAGTAACTGCAGTCGATCTTCAACCCCCCCTTTTTTTTTTAGTTAACAAAATTGGAACTTCCCTTTATTTCTTGTTCTCTTCAGAATCACAATGGTCAATCCACCACTCATAATCACAATGGTTAATCCACCGCAGAGTAGCTTCGCGCATACGCGACATTATTAATTTAGTTTTATTTTGTGGATTGTACGTGGATGCCTCGAAGTCATAATCCGGGGGTTGTTCTATAATAGTTCTCAAAAATGTTTTCTCTGTCATTTTATTCTCTGCCTTTTTACGTCTTTCAAGTTGCTCTTCCAGACGAGCTCTCGAAATAAAAACTCTCATAGTTTGTTTCTGTTTCTTTTTACGTTTTTCATCTTCCTCTTTCTTTTTACGTTTTTCATCTTCCTCTTTCTTTTTACGTTTTTCATCTTCCTCTTTCATATTCCTATATCGCAATGGA